TGCTCATTTAATGAGCATTCTCAATAACAGATTTCGGATCTAATCAATATTGATATACCGATTCATCGGACATGCATATTTTTGATTTTCCGATGGATTGACATGGTTTCATTAATGAAAATTGTTTGATGTAATGAGTAAATAGGCTCTTTCGCCGTTCAAGAATTCTTGTTTAGGCAGTTCATATCATCCATACATAGTGTTTTGATCTAAGATTTCAATTCTTCCATCTTTCTGCAGTAGCATATTGTTCCATGGAGCTAAGATCCAAAATATGGAATAAACAAGTATTTCCACGACTCTACCACCTGACCAATTCTGTTCCACTTAATCCTTTTTTTCATGGCCACATATCTTTATTTTATGGCTAAGGAATGGGAAATCTTTCTCCTGTTACATGAATCAAATGTTTCATTTCATCTGGGAAAAGCCATCTCTTTCTCAACAATGTCTTTGTCATTTGATCCAATAACGTTCCGTTAGATAGGAACAGATTTGATAAATACTGATAACTCTCAGATAGAGTATTAGAACGGAAAGATCCATTAGATAATGAACTATTGGTTCTAAGCCATCTGTGGCGATGAATCAACAGTTCGAAGTACTTTTCTTGCATATTCTTGATGAACCAGCGTTTATACATAGATGTAGGAGGATTTGTTTTTGTTTGGGAAGTAATAAGCCCCTTTAACATCTCTTCATCTGCAAAGAATTCTCGACGGGAAAACACAGAGACAAAGGACTGATCTTTGAATAGGAAAAAGAATGGATCCGCAGGATCCCAAATGAATTGGCTTATTTGAAAAAAGCCTTGTTCTTTGGAAGATCTATCTCGTGTCTGGTACTGCACGGTTCCACTTTGCAAGAACTCTGAATCATTCTCTTGAAGCTCATCCTCTTTATGATAAATGATCCGCTTGCCCCGAAATGACTCGGCCCAATAAGGAAATCCCAATTCAGTGGGCCTTTCGATACAATCAAATAGATTGCCATAAGGGCGCCATATTCTAGGAGCCCAAACTATGTGATTGAATAAATCCTCCTCCATCTGTTGTGAGTCGAAGGCTCCTTCCCCTTTTTCAGACTCCGATTCGTATTTTTCATTCTGATCAACGATAGAACAAGATCCATTTTGCATCATATCTAACTGATTCCTTGGTTCGGACCGAAGAAGTAGTGTCACTCGATTATTATCAAACTGGCTGCAATCTTTTTCTGTCCGTGAGGATCCCGCCAGAGCGCCTTCTACTTCTAATAGGCCATGAACTAGATCAGAATCATTCTCAACGAAGCCATAAGAAGTGATCCAATTTTTTTCATTGGGTCCGGATGAAGACCAAAGATCTTGAGCGACCGATCCGGCAGAACAACTCAAAAGATAAAGAAGTATCGTTAATTTCTTCATGCTCGTTCCAAGTTCGAAGTACCATTTGTACAAATAAGAATCCCCTTCCTTACATGATTTCTTCTTCATATAGATAGATATAGGATCTATGGGGCAATTACTTAGAAGTACATTTTGTGCAACAGTCCTTCCTATCTGATAGAAAAGGATCTCATGATCCTGAACCGATCTTACCTGGGATCGCAAATCCCAAGTTTGTCTATGAAGAGCCGATCTAATTGTATTAGTTTCTATAATTGATTTCTTCTGTGTAATACTAATTGATAGGGCCTCATTGATAAGTGCTACAAGATCTCGTGCATTGAAACCCATGGTTATGGACCCGAATCCATTAGTATGGAACATTTTATTTTCCAAGTGAAATCCTCTAGTATAGGAAAGAATGAAAAAGTGCTTTCGTTGTTGTGGAATAAGAAGCCTTCGTATCTTAATACATGTATTTAATTTATTCGGAGCTATTAGAGCAGGATCCACTTTTTTGGGAATATGAGTCGAAGCAATAACAAGAATATTTCTAGTGGAACATCTTTCACAATCCCTGGAGAGATAGTTCTCTAATAGACCGAGGGATAAGTAATTCGACTCATGCACATACAGATCATGAATGTTTGGAATCCATATTATGCAAGGAGACATTGCTTTTGCTAATTCGAATTGAAGGGTGATATCAAATTCAAATAGGTCTATTTTTGGCGTCATAGACATAATAGTTAGCACATTCGTCATAGTTAGCAGCTCCGTATCAAGGTCATCATCAATATCGATATCGTCACTATCATCAATATTGATATCGTCACTATCATCAATATCGATATCGTCACTATCATCAATATCGATATCGTCAATAGGATAACCTTTAGACTTATCATACAGGAACTTGTTTGGAAATACCGTAATGAAAGGAACATAGGAGTTTGTCGCTAGGTATTTGACCAAATAGGATCGTCCAGTTCCTATAGAACCTATCACTAAAATACCCCTAGAAGGAGATAGGGCTAAGCGGAGCGAAAAGGGTTTTCCGTAAGATGGGAAATGAAAACTATTAGCCCCACACGAGGTTTGTGAATAAGTGATTGTCTGATAATGAGCAAGGAA